TCTTTTTTATTTAATGTAAATTTGAATGCATATGGGGCATAAAAAAAGGTTAATGGCTGATTCAGTTTTTAGCTTTCCTGAGAGAGAACAATGAAAATTAATCAATTTTTTAAAATCTTTAAAAAAAAAGTGCCGGATCGATGCCCGCATATATCACAAATTTCTCAAATTTTTCTTAAATTTTTGATTTTTTTTCGAAAAATTAGAAAATCAAAAATTTTTAGAAATTTGATTTAAAGGAAAAGCATCTTTGCTGAAATTTTTAGGGGTGAAGGATTTACTATTTAATAAATATTTAATTGATTAATAGTATATTTATTAATTATTATGTTTATTTAAAGAAATAAAAGAAATATAAATTAATAAGAATTTAATTGGAAATTAAGTAATATTATTATAATAAATAATTTATTTTATATTTATTATTTATATATATATATACATAATTATACACATATATACATATATATATATATATAATTATATAATATTAAATTATTTATTATATATATATATATATATATGTATAAATATTATACAGAAAATTTCTTATCTAAAAGTTTTTTATTTAAGAAAAAAAAAAATAAAAAACTTTTTATGAGGTTTGATACTTATTATAATTCATTAAAGGCTTTAAAAAGGTTTATTAAATATGACGACCTGTTTTTGAAAAAGTTTATAAAAGTGTAGTTTTTAGGAATCAGCCAAAGGATTTTATAAAAATTTTATGCTTAAAAGAGCTTATACAGCAACTAATTTTATGGTAAATTAGTAAAAGGTTAGCCAAATAACTTTTTAAAAATTTTTAAAAATTAGAGTTAAAAGGGGGAGAAAGTTTCAAAGGTCTCCATTGGTTTAAATAAAGTTGTTAATATTTATAAATTTTTTTTCCTATTTTTTTATTATTAGGTTAATATTATCTTTAACATATTTATTTGGTCCTTTTTTTCATTAAGTATTAAAAGTTTTATTCTTACTTAACAATTTACTTAAATTTTGTTTCACATGCAAGTTTTTGCGTGATTTAGAGTATTTCCTCAAAGGAGTATTCTTGGGTTTTATATTCGCAGTGTTTGATATTATTAATTAAAGAAATTTAGAACTAGCGATATTTTATAGTTCCGGCAAAAGTCGTGCCAGCCGCCGCGGTTATACGGAGGGAGCAAGTAAATCTTATTAGTTTATAGTTATACAGTTTAGGTTTTAAAAATTTAATAGTAAGTTTATTAAGTGAAATTTTAAACTTAAATAATTTTTTAAATATTTTAGAGGCTATGAAATTTAAATAATAAACTAGGATTAGATACCCTATTATTTTAAATGTAAATTATATGAAACTGGAGTAGTACTAGTTATGTTCTTGAAACTCAAAGAATTTGGCGGTGTTTTAGTCTTTTCAGAGGAACCTGTCCCGTAATCGATAATCCACGTTATACCTTACTTATCTTTGTTACCAGCTTGTATACCGCCGTCGTCAGAATGTCCTAAGAAGGGTTTAATTTTCTTAAATTTTTATTATAAATGATGTCAGGTCAAGGTGTAGCTTACGGATAAGTGGAGATGGGTTACAATAAATTTATTTATAACGGATAAGATTTTGAAATAAGTTTTTGAAGGTGGATTTGATGGTAATTGATTAAATTAAATTAATTTGATTTTAGCTCTAAAACATGCACACATCGCCCGTCGCTCTCGTTAATTAAGGCGAGATAAGTCGTAACATAGTAGGTGTACCGGAAGGTGCACCTGGAAAGTCAGAATAGAGCTTGATTAGTTAAGCATTTCATTTACACTGAAAATACACTGTGCAATTCAGTTTATTCTGATTAAGGTTTAACTTACTTTATTAATTTGTTTAAAAAAGATTAATTAATTAAATTATTTTTAGTATTAGTGGTTTTTGTATAGAAGATAGATAAAATTATTTTTGTGGTAGGTTAATTGTATCGTGAGAGGTTGATTGAAATAATTTGAAAATATATTTATTTAAAAGTAGACTTAGTTGTTGTACCTTGTGTATCAGGGTTTATTAAAAAAATTATAAGTATTTATATTTTCCCGATTTGAAGAGAGCTAAATAAATATATTAGTTAATGTGGAATAATTATTAATAATATTTATTTAGTAATGAAACGTTATTCGTTCTTTAAGATATCTGGTTTTCTAAGAAATGAATTTAATTTAGGGTTTTATAAGTAGGTTATTTAATTTATAGAATATCTTATAAGTAAAACTTAATACCTTGGGGGATAAGCTCCGTGGTAGGTTTTATAATTTTGTTTAATTTAAAAGGTTTTGTAGGCTTAGAATTAGCCATCAATTAAAGGATGTTATAATTTAACTTTTTGTTTATTAAATTTTCTTAAAATTTAAGTTTTATATTAGAACGATTTAATTAATTTAATATTAATTGTGATAATGATGAAATTAGTATATAAATTGTTTTAAAGTTTGCTGGTGTGAGGTCACATCAAGGAATTAGGCAAATTAATGCTCGCCTGTTTAGCAAAAACATGTCTTCTTGAATATAATTTGAAGTCTGACCTGCCCACTGAATTAAATATTTGAAGGGCCGCGGTATTTTGACCGTGCAAAGGTAGCATAATCATTAGTCTTTTAATTGAAGGCTAGAATGAATGGTTGGACGAGGTATTGACTGTCTCGGTGTGATTGAGATTAGAATTTAACTTTTAAGTTAAAAGGCTTAAATGTTTTTAGAGGACGAGAAGACCCTATAGAGCTTTATATCTTTAAGTAATTGTTTGTTTAGTTGATTTTTTACAAAGGCTGATAAGATATTTTGTTGGGGTGACAGGAAGATAAATAAAACTCTTTTTAATTTACGTACACTGATTTGTGAATTGTTGATCCATTATTATTGATTATAAGACTAAGTTACCTTAGGGATAACAGCGTAATCTTTTTCGAGAGTTCTTATCGACAAAAAGGGTTGCGACCTCGATGTTGGATTAAGGGTAATTTTGGGTGTAGATGTTCAAAGTTTAGGTCTGTTCGACCTTTAAATCCTTACATGATCTGAGTTCAGACCGGTGTAAGCCAGGTCGGTTTCTATCCTTAAAATATGTATGATACTTTAGTACGAAAGGACCAAGTATCGGGAAAATTTTTTCTTTTGAGTTGATTGATATTAACAGTTTTCTATTTTGGCAGATAAGTGTAATGAATTTAGAATTCATTTATGTAAATAAATTTTACAGATAGAACTTGTTTATATATGATTTATTGCTTCCTTTAATTAGAAGATTAATTTTAGTAATTTGTGTTTTAGTAGGTGTAGCTTTTTTAACTTTACTGGAACGTAAAGTTTTAGGTTATATCCAGATTCGTAAGGGGCCTAATAAGGTAGGGTTTGCAGGGATTCCTCAGCCATTTTGTGATGCGATTAAATTATTTACTAAGGAGCAAACTTACCCTGTTTTATCAAATTATTTACCTTATTACTTTTCACCTGTGTTTAGTTTATTTTTATCTTTGTTAGTGTGAATAATTACGCCTTATGGTACAGGTCTATATTCTTTTAATTTAGGATTAATTTTTTTCTTAGCTTGTACAAGTCTTGGGGTTTATACTGTAATAATTGCTGGTTGGGCCTCTAATTCAAATTATGCTTTATTAGGGGGTTTACGAGCGGTAGCTCAGACTATTTCTTACGAAGTAAGCTTAGCTTTAATCTTGTTATCTTTTGTTTTTTTAATTATAGGTTATTCAGTAGTTGGTTTAACTCAATACCAAGAGACTATTTGATTTTTGTTTTTGGCATTTCCATTGGCTTTAAGTTGATTTGCTTCATGTTTAGCAGAAACTAATCGGACCCCTTTTGATTTTGCTGAAGGAGAGTCGGAACTTGTTTCCGGGTTTAATGTTGAATACAGAAGAGGGGGGTTTGCTTTAATTTTTTTAGCTGAGTATGCAAGTATCTTATTTATGAGAATATTATTTTGCGCGATTTTTCTTGGAGGGGATATTTACAGTTTGGGATTTTTTGTCAAGTTAACATTCTTATCTTTTATGTTTATTTGAGCTCGTGGGACTCTACCCCGTTTTCGTTATGATAAGTTAATGTATTTAGCTTGAAAAAGTTTCTTGCCTTTGTCTTTAAACTATCTTTTTTTATTCGGGGGCTTAATTTTATTTTTTGCGTCGGTTTTATTTTAGTGCATTGTTTTACGTAAATTTTAAAAAAGTTAATAGAAGAATTAAACTTCTGTCTTATGTTTTCAAAACATATGCTTAACTTAAAGCTTCTTAACTAACTTAAAAGTTTATCTCAAATTTTAAATATAATTGGGTTTAAAATATAATATAAGAAGTAAAGAACTGTGAGAATTTGACCAACTAATACATATGGGTCTTCGACAGGACGGGCCCCAATTCATGTGAGTAAGATTACAATAACTAGTAAAGATCAAAATATAATTTGATTAATTGGGTAGAATTGGGTTCCTCGGAAATTTCTTTTGTTAGTAAAGGGTAAAATTATTAAGATGGCAATTGATAGTACTAAGGCAATTACTCCCCCTAACTTGTTAGGGATTGATCGCAAAATTGCGTATGCAAATAGGAAGTATCATTCAGGTTGGATATGGACGGGAGTTACTAAGGGGTTGGCTGGAGTGAAGTTATCTGGGTCTCCTAGTAAGTAAGGGTCTAAAAGGGTTAAAACAGTTAATACCATAATTAACACTAGAAACCCAACGATATCCTTAAATGTAAAGTATGGATGGAATGGAATTTTATCTGTGTCTCTGTTTAAACCTAGAGGGTTGTTTGATCCAGTTTGATGTAAAAATAAAAGGTGAATTATAGTAGCTGCAGCTACAATGAAAGGTAGAAGAAAATGAAAGGTGAAGAATCGTGTTAATGTAGCGTTATCTACGGCAAATCCTCCTCATACTCATTGTACTAGGTCAATCCCTAAGTATGGAACAGCTGATAATAAATTAGTAATGACAGTTGCTCCTCAGAAAGATATTTGTCCTCATGGTAATACGTATCCTATAAAAGCTGTTCCTATTACTAAAAATAGGATAATTACTCCAACTATTCATGTGTGGAGAAATATGTATGACCCATAGTATATTCCTCGGCCAATATGTAAATAAATACAAATGAAGAAGAATGAAGCACCATTGGCGTGTAATGTTCGTAAAAGTCACCCATAATTTACATCTCGACAAATGTGGGCAACTCTATTGAAGGCTAGATCAATGTGGGCTGTATAATGCATAGCTAGAAATAATCCGGTAGCGATTTGAATTACTAGACATAGCCCAAGTAGAGACCCAAAGTTTCACCATGTTGAAATATTAGATGGGGTAGGTAAGTCTACAACTGCTCTATTGGCAATTTTAAATAAAGGATGACTGGTTCGTAAGGGTTTATTCATTAGTTTCCTTGTCGTAAAGGTCCTTGTGTAATTTTTGTAATTTTTACTACAGCAATTAAAGTTAAGAAAAGATATATAACTAATGTGAGGGTGATTAAGCTTGTGGGGGTATTGTATAACTTTGTTAGAGAATTTGTAGCTTCTTCTTGATAAGTAAAAGTGGATAGAATATTTATTCTTTCAAAATTACTTGTTCTTGTAACTAGTATAGAAGGGTCTATAAATATGATAATTATTGCTAAAATAGGGGTCCCGATTACTAAAGGAATCAAAGCTGTGGTAGAAAGAGTGAATATTTCATTTGAAGCGAGGCTAGTTACATAAATGAATAGAACTAGCAATCCCCCTAAGAACACTAAGAATAGGATATAGGAGAACCAAAAACTTTGAGCAATTAGTCCAGTTAAAATTCTAATGATAACAGTTTGAAGGAGAAGTATTAATCCTATAGCTAGGGGGTGAGACATTTGGGTAAATACAATTCTGGTGAAGATTCTATAAAATAAGAAAATTAATTGATAAATACAGAGAATAGTTTAATTAAAATATTAGTTTTGGGGATTAATGATAGGGGTATTCCTTTTCTCTGAGTTTTAAAAGGTTAAACCTTAATTTTGATTTACAAGACCAATGTTTTATTTTAAACTATTAAAACTAATGTTAACATCTTTATATTGGGGGGTGCCTATTTTTATATTTTTGTCAGGGGCTTGAGTATTTGTCTCTAAACGTAAGCATTTACTGTTAACTTTATTAAGTTTAGAATTTATTGTTTTGAGATTATTTTTGGTTTTGTTTATTTATTTAAATTTAATAAATTATGAGTTATTTTTCGCTATAGTTTTTTTGACTTTTTCTGTTTGTGAAGGAGCTTTAGGGCTTTCTATTTTAGTTTCTATAATTCGTACACATGGTAATGATTATTTTCAATCATTTGGGGTTTTGAAATGTTAAAGTTATTATTGGCATTAGTTTTTGTGACCCCTCTTTGTTTTATCCAAAATTCGTGATGAATGGTTCAGTCTATTTTGTTTTTGTTGACTTTTAGTTTTATAGGTTTAGCGGCTTCTAGAAGTTTATTCAGAAATTTATCTTATTTTATGGGTTGTGATGTAATTTCGTTTGGGTTGATTTTGTTAAGTTTCTGAATTTGTGTACTGATGGTTACTGCTAGTGAGTCAGTGTTACGTGTAAATAATTATTCAGGTTTCTTTTTATTTATAGTATTGATGCTTCTTATTCTACTATATTGTACCTTTAGAACTACAAATTTATTTATATTTTATTTATTTTTTGAAAGAAGTTTAATCCCTACTTTGTTCTTAATTTTAGGGTGAGGGTATCAGCCTGAACGTTTACAGGCAGGGGTTTATTTATTATTTTATACATTGTTGGCTTCGTTACCTTTATTAGTTGGTATTTTTTATATTTATAAGTTAAATGACTCTTTATTTATCCCTTTACTTTATTCTTTAAATATTTCACATTTTTTATTTTATTTGTGTTTAATTTTTGCTTTTTTAGTTAAAATACCTATATTTTTAGTTCATCTTTGGTTGCCTAAGGCTCATGTTGAAGCTCCTGTTTCAGGTTCTATAATTTTAGCTGGGGTCTTACTAAAGCTTGGGGGGTATGGTTTACTTCGTGTTTTTAAGATTTTGTCTTTATCAGGGTTGAGCTTTAACTTTCTTTGAGTAGGAATCAGTTTAGTTGGGGGTGTTTTGGTGAGTTTAATGTGTCTCCGACAGACTGATTTAAAGGCTTTGATTGCTTATTCATCAGTTGCCCATATGGGGATTGTATTAGGAGGTCTGATAACTATGACTTATTGGGGATTTTGTGGTTCATTTACTTTAATAATTGGACATGGATTATGTTCTTCAGGTTTATTTTGTTTGGCAAATATTTCTTATGAGCGTTTGGGGAGACGAAGTTTATTAATTAATAAGGGAATGATAAATTTTATACCTAGTATAACTCTTTGGTGATTTTTATTAAGTTCTTGTAATATGGCTGCTCCTCCTTCTTTAAATTTATTGAGTGAAATTAGTTTATTGAATAGAATGGTTGCATGGTCATGGGGCACAATGTTAATGTTAAGATTTTTATCTTTTTTTAGAGCAGCTTATACTTTGTATATTTATTCTTACAGACAACATGGTAAAATTTATTCAGGGGTGTATTCTTGTGCTATGGGGTATTCTCGTGAGTATTTATTGTTGTTTTTACATTGAGTTCCTTTAAATTTATTAATTTTAAAGAGTGAACCTTGTATACTTTGACTTTAAAAATTTAAGTAGTTTAATCTAAAATACTGATTTGTGGTGTCAGTGATATAAATTTATTTATCTTAGATCGTGTTACAGTCTTTATCAATTTGTTTAATTAGATTTGTGGTTTTATTAATTATTGCTCTTAGTTTAGCCACGATTGGATTTTATTTCTTAATGTTTGATCAAGTGTATTTTATTGAATGGGAAGTTTTAGCTATAAATTCAGGTAGAGTAGTTATAACATTTTTATTTGATTGAATATCATTAATTTTTATGGGTTTTGTTTTATTTATTTCCGCATTAGTAATTTTTTACAGAGAAGAATACATAGCTGGGGATTTAAATTTAAATCGTTTTATTTTATTGGTGTTAATATTTGTTTTATCAATGATGTTTTTGATTATTAGCCCCAATTTAATTAGAATTTTATTAGGATGAGATGGGTTAGGTTTGGTGTCTTATTTATTGGTTATTTATTATCAGAATGTAAAGTCTTACAATGCAGGGATGCTAACAGCTTTGTCTAACCGAATTGGGGATGTTGCATTATTGTTAGCTATTGCTTGAATGTTAAATTTTGGGAGTTGAAATTATATTTTTTATTTAGAATGTAGAAGAAGAAGTATAGAAATACAAATTATTGGGGCGTTGGTGTTGTTGGCTGCTATAACTAAGAGTGCCCAAATTCCTTTTTCTTCTTGGCTGCCAGCAGCAATGGCGGCACCTACTCCTGTTTCAGCTTTAGTCCATTCGTCTACTTTGGTAACAGCTGGTATTTATTTATTAATTCGATTTAATGTCTTGTTAGCTGGGTCAAGTTTAGGGACTTTTTTATTGTTATTTGGTGGTTTAACTATATTTATAGCGGGTTTAGGGGCTAATTTTGAGTTTGATCTAAAAAAGATTATTGCTTTATCAACTTTGAGCCAGTTGGGGTTAATAATAAGTATTTTAGCTATAGGGTTTCCTAAATTGGCTTTTTTTCATCTTTTGACTCATGCTTTATTTAAGGCCTTATTATTTATGTGTGCAGGGGCAATTATTCACAATATGAAGGATTCCCAAGATATCCGTTTTATAGGGGGGCTAGTGACTAGAATACCACTAACTTCATCATGTTTTAATTTATCTAATTTAGCTTTATGTGGTACTCCTTTTTTAGCCGGATTTTACTCAAAGGATTTAATTTTAGAGGTGGCTTCTTTAAGTTATTTAAATTTATTTAGTTTTTTCTTGTACTTTTTTTCGACTGGGTTAACAGTTTGTTATTCTCTACGGTTAGTTTATTATTCAATGAGAGGTGATTTTAATACATTTAGTTTACATCCTTTGAGAGATGAGGGTTGAGTAATGCTTCGTAGTATAATAAGTTTATCTTTTATAGCGGTATTGGGGGGTAGCCTTTTAAGCTGGGCCCTATTTCCTACACCTTCAATAATTTGTCTACCTTTTATTCTGAAGACTTTGGCTCTTAGAGTTAGATTGTTAGGTGGTTGACTCGGTTATGAATTAGCTAAGTTTGCGTTAACTTATCGTTTACAAGGTCTTCACCTTCATTTTTTAACAAGTTTTATAGGTTCAATATGGTTCTTGCCTTTTATTAGTACGTATGGGGTGAGTAAGCAACCTTTAGTTTTAGGTGGTTTAGTTAGTAAGTCTTTTGATTATGGGTGAAGTGAATATTTTGGGGCTCAGGGTATTTATGCTTTAGTTACTAAGTGGGCTAAGTTTAATCAAGGTTGACAAAATAATGATTTAAGGACTTATTTAGTTAGATTTATTCTTTGATTAATTATCTTATTATTTTTATTGATAATTTACTTAAATAGCTTATATTTAGAGCGTGACACTGAAGATGTTAAAGAGACTATCACAGTCTTTAGGTATTTATAAAAAAATAAATTTTTATTTTTACAGTGAAAATGTAATGTTTTAGTTAAACTATATAAATAGAAATGTAAACGGAGTTTAACCGTTAAAGAAAGAAGTTAGCAGCTTCTTCTTGAACCTCTCATTTCCTTAATTGGAAACTTAATACATTTCAATTATATCATTAACAGTGATATGCCGCTTCTTTGGCTTCAATTAATAATTTAGAATAGGGGTAGTAATTACCTAAGGTCAGGTCGAAACTGACTGCAATTTATCGCTTCTTATTCTAAGACAGATTGAATTTCAATACTTTTTGGATGCAAACCAAATGTTATACTTAACTACAGTCCTAATGGGCTCAATCTAGGGCTCCTTGATTTCATTCATGGTATAGCCCAATGAGAAGAATTAGAAGGAAAAAAAATCTTACAGTTATTCAGGTTGTAAGGTTAGAAATTGGTAAAATAATAATTATTGGGAGAAGAAGGGCAATTTCTACATCAAAAATTAGGAAAATTACTGCAATTAAGAAAAAACGTAGAGAAAAAGGAAGGCGGGAAGAACTTTTTGGGTCAAATCCACATTCGAATGGGGATCTTTTTTCTCGGTCAATAATTGTTTTTTTTGATAAAATAGAAGCTAGGGCTATTACTACTACTACAATAATGGCTAGGATAGAGGCAATGATTGAGATGATTATAATTACTTATTCTAAACTAAGTTTAGTCCTTCTGATTGGAAGTCAAAGATACTATTATACTAAATAAGTTAACTACCTCATCAGTAAATTGAAATATAGAGGAATAACCACACTACATCGACGAAATGTCAGTATCAGGCTGCAGCTTCAAATCCGAAGTGGTGGTTGACAGAGAAGTGAGAAAGGGCATGTCGTACTAAACATACAAGAAGGAAAGTGGTCCCAATAATAACATGGAGACCATGGAAACCAGTTGCTACATAGAATGTTGATCCATATACTGCATCTGAAATTGTAAAAGGAGCTTCTACATATTCGTATGCTTGGAGGATTGAAAAATAAATTCCTAAAATTACGGTAAAAGTAAGGCCTTGAAGTGTTTGAGAATGGTTACCTTCTATTAGTCCATGGTGGGCTCATGTTACAGTTACTCCAGAGGCTAAGAGAATAGCTGTATTTAGTAATGGAATTTGAAGAGGGTTAAAGGGGGTAATTCCTGCGGGAGGTCACATTGCCCCTAATTCTGTCGTAGGGGATAAACTACTATGGAAGAAAGCTCAAAAGAAAGAGAGGAAAAAAAAGATTTCTGAAACAATGAATAAGATTATACCTCAACGTAAACCTAACGTTACAGGGTACGTATGAAGTCCTTGGAAGGTTCCTTCTCGGGTAACGTCTCGTCATCATTGAAATATAGTAAGGCTAGTAATTGTAAGACCTAAGAATAATAACGTAGTTCTATATTGATGAAATCAGCTTAATAGACCTGAAACTGTAACTAGAGCTCCAATGGCTCCAGTTAATGGTCAAGGTCTTTGATCAACTAAGTGATAAGGGTGGTTAGCATGTGTTGACATTAATTTACTTCTCTAGAATATAATGTTCTTAAAACAGCGAAGACATATGATTGAATAATTGCTACAGCTGATTCTAAAACTAATAGTGCAATTTGAGCAACGATTAATAAGGATAGAATTGAATAAGATAAGGAAGGTCCGGTATTACCAAGAAGAGTTAATAGAAGATGTCCAGCAATTATATTTGCGGCTAATCGTACTGCTAAGGTTCCTGGACGAATAACATTTCTAATTGTTTCAATGCATACCATGAATGGTATAAGAACTGCAGGGGTACCTTGGGGTACTAAGTGGGCGAATATGTGTTGGGTGTGATTAATTCATCCGTAAACTATAAATCTAAGTCAAAGTGGAAGGGCTAATGCTAAGGTTAATGTTAAATGGCTTGAACTTGTGAATACATATGGGAATAGCCCTAAGAAATTATTAAATAAAATTAAAGAGAATAATGAAATAAATATAAATGATCTTCCGGGGTGTCCTGTTGGGCCTAAAAGAGTCTTGAACTCATTATGTAGAGTTAAAAGAATTTTATTTCAAATTAGTGAATAACGTGATGGTATAAATCAGAAAGCAGTTGGGATTAGAGTGAGCCCTAAAATTGTTCTGATTCAGTTTAAAGAGAGGTTTATTACACTTGTAGAAGGGTCAAAAACAGAGAATAGATTTGTTATCATTTTCAATTTATTGAATTTCTAGAAATAGTTTTTTGTGAGATTTCGGGAGTTTTAGGAAGAAAAGAATAGTAATTTACAAAATTAAATACTAATAAAATTAAAGAGAAAGCAATAAAGAGGGTTAATCAACTAATAGGGGCTATTTGTGGGATCAAAGAATACCAGATTAAAACTGGTAATTTTAGCATGACATACTAAAGTTAAATTTAACTAATTCTTTCACCAGAAGTAATTGCTAATTTACTATAAAATGGTTTAAGAGACCATTACTTGCTTTCAGTCATCTGATGAGGCTTCTCTTAGCGAGGTAATTCAGTTAATAAAAATATTAGTTGGGACACTTTCGATGACAATAGGTATAAATCTGTGATTTGCTCCACAGATTTCTGAACATTGCCCAAAAAATAAACCTGGGCGGTTTATAAGAAAGCTAGTTTGGTTTAATCGTCCAGGAGTAGCATCTACCTTAACTCCTAATGCTGGGACAGTTCAAGAATGTAAAACGTCAGCTGCAGTTACAAGTATTCGAATTTGAGTATTTATAGGTAGAACTGCACGGTTATCAACATCTAATAAACGAAAACCGTCATTACTTATTTCGTTATAAGGAATTATATAAGAATCAAATTCTACTTGTGTAAAGTCTGAATATTCATAGCTTCAGTATCATTGATGCCCAATCGTTTTTAAAGTAATTGCGGGTCTTCTAACTTCATCAAGAAGGTATAGAAGTCGTAGAGAAGGTAGGGCAATAAAAATTAGAGTAACAGCTGGTAGAATAGTTCAAATTACTTCAATTGTTTGACCTTCAAGAAGGTAACGGTTAATATTTAAATTAAAGAAAAGTGTTGCTAATAAATATCTAACTAATGTTGTAATTATAATTAGAATGAGTATAGCATGGTCATGGAAAAAGGTTAATTGTTCTATAAGCGGGGATGCTCTATCTTGTAAACTTAGATTTGCTCATGTTGCCATTAATTCTAACAAAAGGCATAAACCTTTATATATGGAGCTTAAATCCATTGCACTTGTCTGCCATATTAGAACCCAGAAAGCATTGGGAGTTCAGAGTAACTATGTTCAGCAGGAGGAAGATTTTGGTATCACTCAATTGAAGTTGTTATATGTAATGGGAAGAGGGCAATTCGATTTGTAATTATACTTTCTCAAATAATAAATAAAAAGAATAAAACTCCAATAAAAGAAATAGAAGACCCGATTGAAGATACAACATTTCATGTCGTGTAGGCATCCGGGTAATCTGAGTAACGTCGTGGTATTCCTGCTAGCCCCAAAAAGTGTTGGGGGAAGAAGGTTAAATTTACTCCAAGGAATATAATACAAAATTGAATCTTTAGTCATCGAGGGTTTATCGTCAGTCCTGTAAATAAAGGGTATCATTGGATGAACCCTGCCATAATGGCAAATACTGCTCCTATTGAAAGGACATAATGAAAATGTGCAACTACATAGTATGTATCATGTAAAATGATATCTACAGATGAGTTAGCGAGAACAACTCCAGTTAGACCCCCAATTGTGAAAAGGAAAACAAATCCTAGAGCTCAAAGTAAGGCTGGGCTGTAATTTAATTGTGACCCGTGTAGGGTAGCAAGTCAACTAAAAATTTTAATTCCTGTTGGTACAGCAATAATTATTGTTGCAGAAGTGAAGTATGCCCGGGTGTCTACATCTATCCCAACTGTAAATATGTGGTGGGCTCAAACTACAAACCCTAATAATCCAATTGAAAGTATCGCATAAATTATACCTAACGATCCAAATGCTTCCTTCTTTCCTCTTTCTTGACTAATAATGTGAGAAATAAGTCCAAATCCTGGGAGAATTAAAATGTAGACTTCTGGGTGTCCAAAAAATCAAAATAGATGTTGGTATAGAATTGGATCCCCCCCTCCTGCAGGGTCAAAGAATGAAGTATTTAAATTACGGTCAGTCAATAGTATAGTAATAGCACCTGCTAGGACTGGAAGAGATAATAGTAAAAGAAGAGCTGTAATTACAACTGCTCATACAAAGAGAGGTATACGGTCTAATGTTATTCCGGATGATCGTATATTAATTACGGTCGTAATAAAATTTACAGCCCCTAAGATTGATGATACCCCAGCTAAGTGAAGGGAGAAAATAGCCATATCTACAGATGAACCAGCATGGGCAATTCCAGCTGAAAGTGGTGGATAAACTGTTCATCCTGTCCCAGCCCCATTTTCTACTAGTCTGCTTGCTAATAGGAGAGTTAGGGATGGGGGAAGTAGTCAGAAACTTATATTATTTATTCGAGGGAAAGCCATATCTGGAGCCCCGAGTATAAGGGGTACCAATCAATTTCCGAATCCTCCAATTATAATAGGCATTACTATAAAAAAAATTATTACAAAAGCGTGAGCTGTAACAATTACATTATAAATTTGGTCATCTCCAATGAGGGAGCCAGGTTGTCCTAATTCAGCTCGAATTAGCAAACTTAGAGAAGTCCCTACTATTCCTGATCAAGCTCCAAAAATGAAGTAAAGAGTTCCAATGTCCTTATGGTTTGTTGAAAATAATCATTGTCGCGGTAGAATGGCTGAGGGAATAGGCAATAGATTGTAAATCTATACAGGAGGGGCAACCTCTTCTACCATAGGGCTTTATAGTCACTAATGATATTAGACTGCAATTCTAAAGGAGTAGATTTCTACTAAGGCTTAAAGAATTAGTGCCTCTATTTATAGCTTTGAAGGCTATTAGTTTATTTAACTTAAAGCCTTGGGCTTAAATTGAATAAGTTTATAAAATTCTATGGATTAATGAAATAATTCTTAACCCTAATGTCGAAAGAATAGCTAAAAATAGTGAAGTTGTGTAGATTCTTCTATTAATTGGAGTTGGGCTAGATCATAGGGTTTCAGTATAAGTTAACATAAATGCCCCAAAAGTTGTTCGTAGATAATAAAATAATGTAATTAGAGTAGTTACTACTATTAAAGTAATGATAAAAGTGTTTCCCAGAGTTACTATATTTTGAATAACAATCCATTTAGGCATAAACCCTAAAAAAGGGGGTAGCCCCCCAAGCGAGAGTAGAGTTACGAAAAAAGCAAACTTATGGATAGGGTTAATGGTTCTAAGTGAAAAAATTTGATTAATGTGACTAAGTTTAAATGAATTTATTATAAAAATAATGGCAAATGAAAGAAATGTATAAATTAAAAAATAGATTGTTCAAACATTTTCTCCGGAGGCTATAGCGGCAAGGAGTCACCCTAAATGGTTAATTGAGGAGTAAGCTAAAATTTTTCGGATAGAGGTTTGGTTAAACCCTCCCAATGACCCAATAATTACAGAAAGAACAATAATTAAGGAAAAGAATGTATTTATTTTGAAAGAGTAAGAGATTAACATTAATGGAGCAATTTTTTGTCAGGTTAACAATATTAGTCCGTTAGTTCAGTTTAACCCTTCTATTACCCCAGGGAATCAAAAATGAAAGGGGGCTGCTCCTATTTTTAAGAGAAGGGCTCCACTAATTAGGGTATTAATTACAATAAGTCTATCAGGGTTAGGGAGAGTTGGATTAAATATAAGAGACCCTAAGATAACAGTTATTAACAATGAGGCAGAAGCTAAAGCTTGAACTAGGAAGTACTTAAGGGAGGCTTCTGTTGAAAATAAATTTTTTGAATTAGTTATTAAGGGAATAAAGGAAAGTAAGTTAATTTCTAACCCTATTCATGCGCCAAATCATGAATTTGCAGATGTTGAAATTAACGTGCCTCCTATTAATGTTAATAAAAATAAAAATTTAGTGGGATTGTTAATCATTAGAGAGAAGAGGGCTAAAACCTCTATAAATGGGGTATGAACCCAGTAGCTTAGTTAGCTTATCTTTCTATAGTTCAGAAATATAGTTTGGTGTATGGAGCACGAAAGTTTTTGAAATTTTCAGAGATAGTTCAATTCTATTAACTATAATGAAGGTAACCAAAGCTACTTAATTTACCCTATCAAGGTAACCCTTTAATCAGGCACTTCATT